ATAGTATCCATTGAGACTTGCAAAGTTAGAAGAAGGGGGGATTAATTAATTTGATGGGTTTCTGTAGATCCGATATTATGCAAACCCTTGAGTTTATATATTAAAATTCAAAAGCCTCACTTTATTTATTTTAAGATCTTACACAAATTGATTTTTGAATTCATTGAAAAAAATTAAATTTGTTTTCATTTTAAAAAGTGCCTTTTTTTGTTTTGTTTGTCCACTATTTGTTGTGCATAAAAAAAAGATTATGATAAACTTCTAAAAAAATAAAAACTAAACATAAGAATCTTTGACGAACAGAATCAAGAATAATTATTATTTTGACACAAGAAAGGGACGTATAAAATTCTTTTCTTGTGTCGAAGACTAGGAAAACAACTAACCCGTCCTAACAAAATGTGTTCCCCTCATTTATTCTTTCTTTTCTATTCTCCGCTTCTTTTTTATTTAGTATCTAGTCCTTTTTTTCTAGTTGAATAGAAAATAGTTGATACATTATATTCCATTTTAATATGACTGATCACACCACTAGAATTTGGAAACAAAGAAAAGGTAAATTGAAAAACTTTTATTTACAATATATATACTATCACCAGTGCTGTGTACAAGTAATTACTGACAGCTAGTATAAAAAAGAATATAAACAAGTAAACAAAAGACTTTGCATTCTTTTTTTTTATTATTTTTATTATAGATAACCTAATTTCCAACAAGAATTTTGTCCTTTTTCCGCGAGCTTGATGTTGATAAATTCACGGACCTAGAAATTCATTTCGGACAATTGAACTTTCTCAAACTGTTTCTTTTTAAGAACCAAAAAGATTTGTGACAAAATAACAGATGCCAAGAAGAACAAAAGGCCTTGAACACGTAATGGATCTTGAAGTACTATTTCTGCATCTCCCTGACCAAATCCACCCACATTCGGATTACTTGTTAATGGTTGATCAAGTTTGATAGATTCACTTTCTGAAACAAGAAGCTCTGGTCCTGGAGGAATAATATCAACTACTTGACGCCCGTCTGATGAATCCCCTATAGTTATTTCATATCCCCCTTTTTCCTTTCGTATAATTTTAGTTACTATACCTGCTGCTGTAGCATTATAAACCGTATTATTACTCTTGCTCCCGTCCGGATAAATCTGCCCCCGCCCTCTGTTTGCACCTACATATATGGGATATTTTAAGAAGTGAGCATCTTTTTTAGTTGTAGGGTCGGGAGAAAGAATCGGAAAGGTAATTTCACTATATTTCTGACCCGGAACAGGACCTATCACAAGAATATTTTTTTTAGTAGGGCGATAACTCTGAAAAGACAGATTTCCTATCTTTTCTTTCATCTCCGGCGAAATACGATCGGGGGGGGCTAATTCAAACCCTTCAGGTAAAATAAGAACAGCCCCTACATTCAAACCACCCTTTTTGCCATTAGCAAGAACTTGTTTCACTTGGATATCATAAGGAATTCGAACAACTGCCTCAAATACAGTATCAGGAAGTACCGCTTGTGGAACCTCAATATCCACGGGCTTATTAGCTAAATGGCAATTGGCACATACAATACGCCCAGTTGCTTCTCGTGGATTTTCATAACCCTGTTGTGCAAAAATGGGATATGCATTTGAAATGTATGTCCGAGTTATTATGTATATCACGAGGGATAAGGAAATGGATCGAGTAATCTGTTCCTTTATCCAAGAAAGAGTAGTTCTAGTTTGCATGGTCCAATCATTGATCCCGAAAATTTCTACAATAAATTAGGTAGGTCGCTAGTATAGTTCCCTATCCACGATTCTGCTCTTTACTAAACTCAGTTAACTGCAATATAGGAAAATCCCCCCAGATTGATAGAACTAGTAAGTATTATTTTGAATGCGCTTTTCCGATGTTAGACAGTAACAAATATTAGAATTGGATTAAGATTACAGTGGACCGTTTTTCAATCATTCATCGAATGATAAATCACTACAAGTGACGGAGATATACGATTTAAATACCGGAAAATCCAATATTTGAAAATTGTATCTATAATGACTGGAAAAGTGGAAACAAGACCAGATATAATTTGATCATTATAAGCAAACCCAAAATCTTTGTACACAAAGCTAAGCAGAAGTTCCCAACCGTGGGGTGAATGGAATCCGATACATAAATCGGTTAATAAAAGAATAGAAAAAGCTTTGAGTGTGTCACTTAAGTTATATAAGAATTCCTGAACCCAAGAGTTAAAAAGAATAAGTTCTTTATTACCCAGAAGAGAATAACCACTTAGAATAACAAAATAGGTTAGATTTGTCGAGAAGTGTAAAATCGTATTCATACGATTCTCATTATGCATCTTGATCAATTGGATTGTTTCTTTTTGTATCCCTATACTCCATTTTTGAGGATGTGTCTCCGAAAATTCCTTTATCATTTCTTCCAACAAGAAAAGTTCTTTTAATTCTATGAATTTTTCTAGAATACTCTTTTCTTGAATATGATTCAAAAAAATTTCATATTTCCTAGTATTCCACCAATTTGTAATCCAAGATTCCATACTTTTTTGAAATAAAAGAGAGATCAACCAGGGTAAAAATACTATAGATGCAAGATATATAAGGGGAGTCAATTCTTTCTTTTTTGACATTTTTTTCATCTTTGAATTATTAATGAACCCACCCTATTCATCGATTCTATGTGATCTACTCTTTCGATCAAGCGTGAGTTCTATTACAAGATATGAATCCCCCCTTTTTTGTGATTCAGGGTTTAGCCTCTGATCCTACAAAGAATACATAAATAGAATAAGACCGTTTCGAATTTGAATAAGGAAATACTCATTTTTTTTTTTTCAGATATCTTAATTAGTTAACTTTGAAATCCTTTCCCCCTTACGATGGATACCCGAACGAGCGAATTAAAATTAGCCAATCCCATTTCAAGACGAAATAAACCCCCTGAGCCCAAGACTAGTTGAAAAAATTATGAAAAAAGTGTCATCATCAAAAAAATGGCAAAACAAGACGGAATTCCGGTAATTTTTACTTTTTTTGTACTGAATTAAGTTGCGCGGAGTTCCATATTACGCATAAAACTTTTTTGCGGACAAAGCAGTTTTGTTTTATGGCTGTTCTATATAATATATCTCTGATCCGGTTTGGCTACAATGAGTCCTCTTATATTATAAAAAAAGAGGATTCAAAAGCTTTTTCCTTTTGATGAGAAAACATTTAGTTAGTTTATTTTTCAAAAGATTTCAATTGGTACGCGCAAGAAATAGGCCAATTCCGCAGCTTTTTGTTCAATTTCGCGTGGAGTCAAATTCTCATCAGTACGAGTCAAGGGAATGTCCCCCTGGCCGCGGATTTCCATATAAAGAACACGGCGGGCAGAAATACCCTCTTTAACTTCTATTTTTATGGACTGAATATCTTTCATAAGGAATCGGAGGAAAATGCGACGATTCTTTCCAGGAAATCCCCAACGAAAAATACACACTATTTCCCCCTTTCTATCGAATCGATCATAACCACTACCCACATTCCACGCAATTGTGCACCACAAATAGGAACTAATAAAGAGACCTGCGATACCATAGAAAGACATCACGATCCCTTGTGGAAAAAAAGAGATTTGCTGATATGGAAATAAAGCTATCAAATTCCTACCAAGATAACTGGAAGTTCCAACCAATAAAAATCCTACTGAACCTAAAAAAAGGATACAAGCCCAAGCGAAATTACTTATTTTTCGAGACCCTGTTATAAGTTCTATCCATATCTGTTCTGATCGCCAACTCATACTAGATCCAGTTGTATTTTATTGGAAGTGAAAGAATAAACAAAATAAATTTGACTTTACTCTTTTTTTTGTTTCCGAAGGAACTCTCATCAACTAGCCTTATTCTAATGTGAATCTTTAGGAGTCTTCGGAGGAAGCCACACCTTAGATCATATTATACTAAATAGATATCTGTGGTATGATCTAAATCTAAGTCTTGAAAAAAAATGAGATTTCATCCCGTCGGATCTAAAAAATCTTGTTTTTTTGAATATGAAGAAATAAAGAAGCCATTGCCATTGCCGGAAAAACTAGGCCCACTAAGGGCACAAAAATAGAGGGTAAGTTGTTGAGAGTTGTCATAGACTGGATACCTCGATTTAAGATTTGTACCTGTTATATATTGTTATAATTGTTATATAAGGTATTTTAGAATAAAATAATTCTATTTGGAATAAATTAGACTCTAATATAAAATATAAGTGAATATATATATATAATAATTGAGTATCGAATAAGTGCAAAGAGGATAGAACTAACTAAATGGGCTTCGTTTTTTTAGCTTTCTACATAAACTATATGAATGATCCAACAGGGTTTATTAGTAATAATGACGATTATCGGTAAATTATAGAAGGATGCAAGACTCTATATAGAGACAATTTTTTCTATATACATAAGTATAAGGAGAGGGTGCAAATTTTTGCCTTCCCCGAAATTCGCGAAAGGAAAAAGTCGCACTCTTGTCTTGTTTGTTGATAGAGACTGGCTTTTTGATTACTAATCATTAATATGACTAAAAAGGGATATCAAAAAAAATTAAGAAACTTTTGATTCTCTCTTGCTTCGCTCTACAATTGGATCTTATGTCACCAAAGAAAATTTCACTTTCGTATTTTCATTTTAATTCCAATAAACTAATTAAACCTAACATTCCACTTGTTGATTTTTTTTTTCAAGGGAAAGAAAGCATGGAGTTGAAATAACTCACTCAGAACACCTTTTAAAGGATTACGTGGTACGATTGGGTCGAATAAACCCTTTTGGAATAAATATTCAGCCGCTTGTGAACCTTCCGGTACTGTCTTATTCAATGTTTGTTCAATTACTCGTTTCCCCGCAAATGCAATGTAGGCATTGGGTTCAGCAATAATGATATCCCCCAACATACCAAAACTCGCTGTCACCCCACCAGTAGTGGGAGATGTAAGGATTGATACATAGAATAACTTT